AAGTTGATCATGCTCAAATGCTTTCTGGGTCGTCTTAGACTTTGCGATTGGTGTTTCTCTCAAAAAATTGTGAGACTTTTTACATTTACATAAAAAGCAAAGGGTTTACTTGTTACTAACTAACATAGAGCCTCTAGTAGTCTTCTTTAGATGCCTTGTTTCACTCCGGTAGTATCATAGATCGGGTCGATGCAGAGGAAATGAATGCATTTCCATACTATTAAAACAAACCATTAAAAAAATGAAGAAATAGATAAAATGGAATCTGGATTCTGCCAAATCATTGATTCGACTGGATCTTACGGAGCCTGTTCATGCATGACATGATTCGGGGCTGATCATAGAAAGAATTCTATTCAAACGAACCAGCCTATCGTCTGTATATAGCTTATACGGTGGTTGGAACAAAGACACATTTGTTTGTGAATTTCAATGTGGCAGAAAGAGGAATATATCTGCACGGCCTAATAAATAGTTCAAGTCACACACTCCCATAATCCATTTTCCTTTAGGAGAATTTCCTTCAACTAGTCGTGTTATGTTAAATAACATAATACAATAATATTGCGGGGTTGAAGGAAAGAGAATGTCAAAAAACATGTCTTAGTCGTTTTAATTTGAATAAGACACATTTGTAGCAATGAAATACTATTGTTCCTTCCCGAAGTGATAAATGATTGATTATAAAGATCTATAATCTATCTTCTCTATAAGGGACCAGAAATACCCTGTTTACGTATCATAAGGAAATGCATTAACATAAATACAGCAGTAAGAAGAGGCAATACAAAAGTGTGTAAACTATAAAAACGAGTCAAAGTGGATTGTCCCACACTCGCACTTCCGCGCAATAACTCTACCAAAGGCGATCCTATTATAGGAATAGCTTCAGGCACGCCTGTTACAATTTTGACCGCCCAATAACCAATTTGGTCCCAAGGTAAGGAATAACCAGTTACACCAAAAGATGCGGTCAATACAGCCAGAACTACACCTGTAACCCAAGTTAATTCTCGAGGTTTTTTAAACCCACCGGTGAGATACACACGAAATACGTGCAGTATCATCATTAGAACCATCATGCTTGCCGACCACCGATGAACTGATCGGATTAACCAACCAAAATTCGCCTCAGTCATTATGTATTGAACAGAAGCAAACGCCTCAGTAACAGTTGGACGATAATAAAAAGTCATAGCAAATCCCGTAGCTACTTGTACTAAAAAACAAGTAAGGGTAATTCCGCCTAGGCAATAAAATATGTTGACATGAGGAGGAACATATTTACTAGTTATATCATCTGCAATCGCCTGAATCTCGAGACGTTCTTCGAACCAATCATAGACTTTATTGAGATAGGTAAACCGGGGGTACTCCCCCTCTGAGAACCGTATATGAAAATTTTATCTCGTACAGCTCAAGCAAAAACACACAAATACTGCTCCCAACGCATATGTAATCAAAATATCTTACTCTTCCGATTTCATCTTCTCAGAAGTGAAGATACGAAGCATTCAAAATACGAAAGTTTTTCTTTGTGGTGATAATGCCAAAATTTCAAGTCGGCTCTACCCTTTTTTATTGTTACTACAGGCCTCTTGAATCTTCTCTTTCCCTATTTTGTCTTTGATTTTTTGTTGTGTGTAATCCGGCTTTGACTGTTGTTTTTTCTCATTGATAGGAATTTATCTTGTTAAGACCCTAGAAACTAATCGAAACCCTAGATTCATACTAGAACCACGATGATTCAAAAAAAAACCCAAGCCCAAAGATTCCCTGAGTCAGAATTATCGGATCATCACTTAAATAGGTATAATGACTCAAAATACGAAAGAATTTACCTTTTAATCAAAGTCATTGAAAAATGTTTAGTTAGAATCCGGTCACAAGGTCTGAATCTTAAATATGAATCATAGTTCAATTCTGGATCTATTTCATAATATTTCGTGCTCCAAATACTCAGATGAGTATCCGACGAGGTAGAACCGTCTCTAGCAAGATAAGATGACAGACTCATTCTCTGTATTATCAATAGGATCCATTCTAACAAGTCACACACTCATATTCCGGAAATACAGAAAGAAAGAAATTCCGCGATTGAACTGCCAACGGGGTTATAAGTCATAAACCTGAGATTTCACTTTAGTATTGAAAAACTCGAACTTAGTAGTTCTTGTAGATTTAATTCATTGAAATTCCATCCAGTAAAACGGAAGAATTGTAAATCTCCAAAATAATAGATAGGAATACTGCAAATAAAGCCATTGCGATACCCATCAAAGGAGTCGTTCCCCAGCCAGGAGCTACTTTACCATATTCCGAATTCAACGGTTTCAATAAAGCCCCTACCGTAGTTTGTCTTGGACGAGATCTAGAACTACTCTCAACGGTTTGTGTAGCCATAAATCCGATTGTATTTATTGAGATCTGTTGACTTTGTATACCATTCCCCTGTAAATAAAGGATCTTATCAGAGATCCATTGCGGTCTTGAATTCATATAAGAATGGAAACAGCAACCCTAGTCGCCATCTTTATATCTGGTTTACTTGTAAGTTTTACCGGGTACGCCTTATATACCGCTTTTGGGCAACCCTCTCAACAACTAAGAGATCCGTTCGAGGAACACGGAGACTAGTTGAAGTAATGAGCCTCCCAATATTGAATGCTGGGAGGCTCATTACTTCAACGGAGATAATGAAAAATCATTTCTTCGTTGTAATTTTAGGCGGTTCTCGAAAAAAGATAGCGAAAAAAATGATCCCTAACGTCGAGACTAATAGAAATGTATAAACCAATGCTTCCATAGATTCGATTGTGGTTTACAATTATAACTTCCATACCTGTTTATGGGGGATTATTTCCCTGCTAAAGAAAGAGTCAACGAAAGGGTAATGATTCAATCAAGATTTCTCTGATCCCCAATGTCAAACCAAATTACAAAAAGAGAGACTCAAACTACGAAAGAAATTTTGTATCAGACTGCTTGTCTTCTTGTAGTTGGATCTCCTAGTTTTTGGAATGTTCCAAATTCTACTTGAGCATCTAAATCTGGATCAATACCAGCAAAAACATCTCTGAACAAGGTTCTAGCCCCATGCCAAATATGTCCGAAGAAGAAGAGCAGCGCAAAAGAAGCATGTCCAAAAGTAAACCAACCCCTTGGACTACTACGAAAAACACCATCTGATTTCAAAGTAGCACGATCTAATTCAAAAATTTCACCCAATTGAGCACGTCTAGCATATTTTTTGACAGTAGCAGGATCGCTATAACTGACGCCATTGAGTTCGCCGCCGTAGAACTCAACAGTTACACCTACTTGTTCTACGCTATATTTCGATTCTGCTCTTCGAAAAGGAACATCGGCTCGAACAATTCCATCTCCGTCTATCAAAACGACCGGAAATGTTTCAAAAAAAGTAGGCATACGACGTACAAAGAGCTCGCGCCCTTCTTTATCTCTAAATATTGGGTGTCCTAACCACCCAACAGCTATTCCATCCCCATTGTCCATGGAACCTGCCCTGAATAACCCCCCCTTTGCCGGATTATTGCCAATGTAATCATAAAAGGCTAATTTCTCAGGAATTTTCGACCAAGCTTCTGATAAACTTTGATTTTCGGCCAGCCCGGCACTAATTCTTCGATATATTTCTTGCTGAAAGTATCCCTGATCCCATTGATAACGAGTGGGGCCAAATAATTCGATCGGAGTAGTTGCTGAACCATACCACATAGTTCCGGCGACTACAAAAGCTGCAAAAAAGACAGCAGCGATACTGCTGGAAAGTACGGTTTCAATATTACCCATACGTAATCCTTTGTATAGACGTTGGGGCGGGCGGACACTAAGATGAAATAGACCCGCCAATATGCCCAATGTCCCTGCTGCAATATGATGAGAGGCTATTCCCCCTGGAACAAAAGGATCAAAACCTTCTACGCCCCATGCGGGATTTACTGGCTGGACTTTTCCAGTTAGTCCATAAGGGTCAGACACCCATATTCCAGGACCATACAAGCCGGTTACATGAAATGCGCCAAAACCAAAACAAGCCACCCCGGAAAGAAATAAATGAATTCCAAAAATTTTAGGCAAATCTAATGAGGGTTTTCCTGTACGTTCATCAGAAAAAATTTCTAGATCCCAATACACCCAATGCCAAATAGCTGCCAAAAAGCACAAGCCAGAAAACACAATATGTGCCCCGGCCACACCCTCATAACTCCAAATACCGGGATCCGTTACTGTCCCCCCTGTAATACTCCAACCGCCCCAGGAATTTGTTATTCCTAAACGAGTCATGAAGGGTATAACGAACATACCCTGTCTCCACATTGGATCAAGAACGGGATCAGAGGGATCAAAAACCGCTAATTCATATAGAGCCATCGAACCAGCCCAACCGGCAACCAGAGCCGTATGCATTATATGGACAGAAATCAACCGACCAGGATCATTCAATACAACGGTATGAACACGATACCAAGGCAAACCCATGGAAATACCCCTTTATCAAATAAAAATAGATACTATGTAACTTTATTGCATTGGAAAATACTATGACTATCAACGGACCCCTGTTCTGTTCAGTGAATTATCTCGGAGCAAGGGTTAATATTTGTTCTATTCTATTGGTATTGGTAATAATAGAACAATTATGTTTGTAGGAACAAAGAGAAGCAGATCTATTCTATACCCGATAAGTATCAATACGCAATGGGGGTTGATACCTTTTTATATGATCAAATGTCGCCATATTTGTTCATCGTTGGAAGGCTCTAGTCTCCAGAATTAGACTTTAGTTATTCTATCGCCTTTTCTGACCTGTTCTAATGTATTCTAGACGGAATATATGATAAAGAATATCAACCTTTATCGTATATGTTGATATTCTGAAGAGACTAACCCGATTATTACGTTTCCATATCAAAGTGAAATATAGTACTTAATTTTTTTTCTTTCAGTTAATGCCTATTGGTGTTCCAAAAGTACCCTTTCGAATCCCGGGAGACGAAGATGCAACTTGGATTGACGTATAGTGCGACTTGTCAGATATAGTGGGTCATATGGGCTTTCCCCGTTCTCTTCCCCGATCAAGATATCCCCCCTTCGCCCAAGAAAGATTGAGTTACTCGTCTAAAATTCGGAGCGTGAAGTTCAACTAGATCCATTTGTAGGGGGATTTAGACTAATAGTATCAATTAGAATAATTTAGGGTTGGCTTGGTTAAACCAATAAAATGACATGAAGTATCCAGGCTCCGTTTAAACAAATCCCAATTGATAATATATCGATAATTAATGCTTGTATTGTATGAAAACTTATTCCTATTTTCAAATGATAAAAGGAATAAAGCATCTGAACCGTAATTACTCGAATAGAATAGATGAATTCAATATGTTGAATATCCTATTTCTTTGGCAAAGGCATGAGCCGAATGAAAAAAGGAAATCTTAGCAAAACAAAAAGAAGCGGTATTAGAAGCATTTGCCCTATATGTGCAAATCAAAATCGAGCAGATTTTTACCCGGAGTAGAGCATAAACCTAAAAGAATGAAAGAGAAGAGGCCCCCTCAAGAACAAGCAAATAACATCGTGGTTTGCAGTTAATCTCGATGAAACAATAAATCAACGAGCAGTTAGTTAGAAAAGTTTACTCTTACTATAACAAATACTATCTCTTTAAACTCTTTTTTTTATGATTGTATTTGATTTGCATATTATTGCATATTCAATAAAAAATTTGACTTTCTATTATATGTATGTAATTTTACATTTTGTTTTTCTGTTTCTGATTCCTTTGTTCCATTTTGTTCTATATAGTTATCCATTTATAGTTGGTTCTAGTTAGCTATAGTAGACATAAGGAAACGAGGAAGAAAAACTCATATTTATTGAAAAATAGAAGACAAACCCCCTCATTATAAACTGCTATCCAAAAAGAAGAGGACAGTAATCTACACATTGATTTTTTCTTTTTCACATTTTTTTGAACCGTATGCATCAAAAGGTGCATGTACGGTTCCTAAGGGATAAAATTTTACCCTAATCAACCGACTTTATCGAGCAAGATTACTTTTTTTAACCCAAGAGATTACGACCGAGATCTCGAATTACCTTGTTGGTCTTATCGTATATCTCAGTATAGAGGATCAGACCCAGGATTTGTATTTGTTTATAAATTGTCCTGGCGGATGGGTATTACCCGGAATAGCTATTTTTGATGCTATGCAACTTGTGCTACCAGATGTATATACAATATGCATGGGAATAGCCGCTTCAATGGGATCTTTTATCCTGGTCGGAGGAGAAATTACCAAACGTTTTGCATTCCCTCACGCTTGGCTTTGGCGCCAATGAGTTTTTATTTGAGAAAAAAAGATTATGCCTTCACCATAAAAAATATCAATATATATTATGTTATGAGTAAAAATAGCATGGCACTTTGAATTCGATATGCAAAATTTTGTTCGTTTTTTTTCAAAACATTAGATTATGTATCGAGAGAGGAGTATGAGATAAAGGGTATTCCCGATTTTTTATTTATCCGGAGTCCATTTCAGCGTCACAAACTTTTTTTATACCAAAAGACTCTTAATCCTAACCTAACAATATTTATGTTTGAAAGAGTACGAAAAAAAAACTTCCTTATTTAAAATAAAAAAGAAACTTTGGGATTGCTGAATTACAGACGAAATGAACGAAACGAATCTATAAAGCAACGGAGCCATCGTAGTATTTTGAACTCACGAAAAGAAGGGTGGTAATTGAACGATTTACTGATCTGGATCTGATCGATTCTATTTTTCTTCGATGGAAGAGAAAAGTAAATTTCATTGTCGAGCCGTATGCAATGCGCAAAAGATGCACGTACGGTTGTTCAAGTTTATTGTTATTCGCTATCTTTTGTCTTCGACGCATCAAGGCGAGATAGAAGAAACCCTTTTTGTTATATCATCAGGGTAATGATCCATCAACCTGCTAGTGCTTTTCATGAGGGATCGACGGGAGAGTGTATGATGGAAGCGGAAGAACTATTGACTCTGCGAGAAACCCTCACAAAGGTGTATGCACAACGAACAGGCCAACCTTTTTGGGTTCTAACCGAAGACCTGGAAAGGGATGTTTTTATGTCAGCAAGAGAAGCCCAAGCTCACGGAATTATTGATCTTGTAGCGAATGAAGGAGTAGAAATAGTAAAGAAAGACAAATGGAAAGAGTAGAAGTAGGCAAATTCACAAATTTATATTTGATCTTTTTACTTGACTAGGGAATATTCTCTATAACTAGAAAAAATTCATAATCATCAGGTTAGGATTGATCTAAACCAGTCCCTTATGTAAATGATTCAGCATGCCAACTATTAAACAGCTTATTAGAAACACAAGACAGCCAATCAGAAACGTCACAAAATCCCCCGCTCTTCGGGGATGTCCTCAGCGCCGAGGAACATGTACTAGGGTGTATGTGCGACTCGTTCAGATTATGGGCTGGGCCAACAAAAGAAATCCATTTTCCAGTATCAATGATCATTACCCGCGAATAGGATAAAATGGAAGAACTACGGTCACTATCGAAAAAAAGATCTATCATATCCATCTATTGCGTATTAAATTTATGGTTTCTCTTGGTGTAACCCCAACCAGCTCAATTTAAGATGAGAAGCAAGTTCCCATTGGTAGCAAGTGCTATACATTAAGCGGGAAGGTATTCTTAAAAAAAAAGATTATGCTCCCATTTTTGCAAAACGGACTAACAGGGTCAGCTATCCAGCAAACCTTCCAAATGAAATACCGTTACTGTATAGGCGGATCTCGTTGTGAAAGACCTATTACTGGATAATTCATGGGTAGAGCCGAAGATTTTTAATTGTACAAGTTACCAATAACGTTGACTAAACGAAGTAAAGGGCTCCGGTGTATAGAGAGGACCTCACCGTTTAAGAAGTAACCATAGAAACGAAGGAATCCACTATTTCTTTATTTATCTAGATTATCCAGATTGATTACGTTTTTCTTTGGGATAACGAGTATCAATCCAATTTCTTATTTCATTCGGGGTTGGGGCGAAATGCCGCAAAAAAATAAAAAATCGTGGTCGGGAAGGTTATAGTAGCAAAAGCCATTGGAATTCTTTTTATACATTGGAAAAATTCGTTTTGTTATTAACAGCGAGGACAGAAAAAATAACTCAAAGAGAAAGAAAATCAATTAGTTATTTAACAAAGTTTCATTTATTCAATGACCAGAGTTAGACGAGGGTATATAGCTCGGAGACGTAGAAAAAAAATGCGTTTATTTGTATCAAGCTTTCGAGGGGCGCATTCAAAAACTATTCGCATTATTACTCAACAGAAAATAAGAGCTTTGTTTTCGGCTCATCGAGATAGAGATAAGAAAAAGAGAGATTTTCGTCGGTTGTGGATTACGCGGATAAACGCAGCAATTCGCGAAACAGAAAGGGGCGTATACTATAGTTATAGTAAATTTATAAATGATCTGTACAAGAGACAGTTGATTCTTAATCGCAAAATACTTGCACAAATAGCTATATTAAATAAAAATTGTCTTTATAGTATTTCCAATGAGATCGAAGATTGGAAAAAAGCAAACGAAATGATTTAAACAAAGTCCCCCGGAGAAGGAACTCCGGGAAGGGAAGATAGAATCAAAATGAGTCCGATAAAATAAAATGTAAAATACAATTACAATAAAGTAGTCAAAATGAACAAAGGCATTCAATAAAAAAAAGATTGCTTCTTCCTCGATTTTTCTTACGAGACAACAAAAAAATCCGTATTTTCGAATTTTTCGAGCAAAAAATCAATTGAAAAAAGAAAAATCAAGAGTAAACCTATTGTTTTTTTGTTCGAAAAGCTCGAAAACCCGTAGTTCTAATGGCCGACTTGGCTTTTTCAAATTGTTTCTCATTATTCAGAAAGGGTAACAAAGATAGAATACGAGCTTGTTTTATAGCAATAGTAATTAATCGTTGTTGTTTCAGAGTCAATCTATTCACGCGCCTAGATAATATTTTTCCCTGTTCACTAATAAATCGACTAATTAAACTCATGTTTCTATAATCAATTCGGTCCCCCGATTGAAGCGGGGGCAAGCGCCTACGAAAAGACCGCTTAGATTTAAGGAAAGATCGCTTGGATTTATCCATGGTTTGTTTAGTTTATTTATTCCTTATTATATAAAAAATATTCTGCCGAAAATCCTATTTCTAATTCATTTTTTTAGATCCGACCGAAATAGGATTTGGTTTTTTTCTTTTCTTTAATTTGAATTTGTATATGTTCTCTTTATTTATATTGATTGATTTATATGATATGCGCTTATCGCTTAGATTATTAGAAATTCTATATAGCTTCTAGTTCGGAATCCTTTTTTTATATTCTTTTTTACTTTTTTATTTAAATAAAATTGCTAATAGAATATTCTTCGATATATATTAGACTATTGTATAGAATAATATGTCTGTTTATTACATTTTGAACTCTCCCTTCAACCTTCAAAAGGCGATAAACAGACGTTCGGTTCGATCTATTTTTTTATCTCTCCATGAATTGTATGCTTGTAACAATAGGGACAGAATTTTCTCAATTCCAACCGACTAGGTGTGTTGTGTCGATTCTTTTGAGTAATATACCGGGAAATACCCCTTGATTCCTTATTAACATTCTTACAACTAATACATTCCAAAATAACGCTTACTCGTACATCTTTACCCTTGGCCATGAACCCCCCTTTTGTGTTCATTTTTTATTCAAGCAACTCTTTTATTTTCGACCTGAAGCGGAGAGAAAGAAAAAAATAGAAATTGCTAACTCAAAATACACTTTATTTAAAAGAGTTCGTTGCAGTAAATAGAGGAATAGGCAATAGTCACAAAAAAGAAATAGGAAAGAGAATTCAGTTGTTATAGTATAATAGACGTAATACGCGGATTTCGAAATCTATTTCTAATCACAGTAAAGTATTTCATTTCAATCTCGTGTATGAGACTTTTGCCCTAGACCCATATTTTCATTTCCGTTCTCCCTCTATTCATTTTTGAATAGAAAATTGGAATTTTCCATTCGAGCTTGAGCACAAGCTTTGCTGAGGTTGAATCCAATTTTCTTTCTCCCTTTTAGAATAGAAGGTCAAAGGGAGAAAGGGCGGGGGATTAGTCACAGGTAGTGGATGCTATCTCTAATCGTTGTTACCCCCCCTACCATGTCAATAACTAGAATGAAAAAAAGGGGAATGTTAACGCATCCGGGAAAAAACGATTGATTTCTATCAATAGACCTGCTAAAGATCCGAACCATAAAGTACTTAGTACCGGTGCCACGGAGAGATATGTTTTTAGATCTCGCATTGAAAATCCTCCTTCTTTTTTTTTAGTTCTATATTGTAACACATAAGAATAATACATATACATATATGATAGATGATCAGATGCATATGTATTTCAAAAAAAACCACTTGTATTTGTACATGAAATTCCTAAGGCAAATTTCAACGTATACCAATCCGGTAGAGAAGATTTGCTACCTTTATTTTCAGTTAAAAAAGATGCATCTTTCCTACTGAGCATTCCCTAAAAGCTTTTTTTACTTTACAGCGTATATGTATCCAAAGACTTTTATATCATATACAATTTTATATTATATCATATATAATAGGAAAAAAACCCGGCAAGATCTATTCTGTTCTGTAGCTAAATAGGAAAAATAATGATGTGGAAAAAAAGAAAAGTGTTATTTACAATAACACTGTAAACCTATTAAAAGGGATGTAGCGCAGCTTGGTAGCGCGTTTGTTTTGGGTACAAAATGTCACGGGTTCAAATCCTGTCATCCCTACCTATTACTTTTCCTCTGAGAAGTAACGACGAATTGATTGATATCGCTGAAATCGATTCAAATTGGACATACCTAATCTGTCATTTTTAGAATAGTATTAAGAATTGTATTCTATATAATTCTATATAATATTAGACTCTTAATAGATATCTTATCTATTGTGAGATGCATGAAGGAGTAGATTACAAAAGTAATCCCCCTTTTTCTTTACTATCTGTGATAAGAAAGCGCTCTTAGTTCAGTTCGGTAGAACGCGGGTCTCCAAAACCCGATGTCGTAGGTTCAAATCCTACAGGGCGTGATTTCCTTCTGGTTAGTTCTAATTAGAGTGAAATAACTTCACCCTTTTGAAGAAAAATCGCAAATTGACCTCCTGTGCCTTAAAGGAGGTCAATCAAAAAAGAGTTGTTAACTAATCAAAGGTCCAACTGATCACCACGTCTGTATTGTAAATATGCAGTTACAAATAACCCAGCCAAAGTAATAGGAATCAAACCTAAGACGATTCCAAATAGAAGTACTTCAATCATTTCAATTTGTTTGACAGGAAAGGGGGGAGGTAATATCTATCCCTAAATATTAATCCTAATTGTCCATGAATATCAATGAAAGCGGAAAAATGTGGCGATAAAGAGCTAAAAAAAAAAAGAACTTCCAAAATCAAATACACGAAATCCTACAGAAAGATTTCTTTTTATGATTCTGAATTGTTGATTCAATTGATTTCAAATAAGTCGTATCTTGCTCAGACCAATAAATAGAGCTGAGGTTATAGTTAAAGCTGCTAGTAGAAAACCAAAATAACTAGTTAGAGTAGGCATGAAGGAGCTAAATCAAATATGTTTTTTTATACATATATTTTTAAAGCACTTACCTAAGTTTAAATTTTTTTGTGAAAGATAGGAGCAAAAATCAGAACAAATACCAATTGAAAGAATAAGTCCCATTTATTCCTCAATCATTCCATCATTACATTATAGATATAACTAAGAAAGATAAAGGAAGAGGAGTAGAAAAAGAAATCGACTCATTGTCTGTGACATCTACAAATCCCGCGATTTCGAATCAACAGATTTTTTGAGCAACTCTTGGAGTAAACTAATCAAAAGAACTAAGAACTATGTCATGTAACTTTGTTAAAAAAAGACTCTCATTATTAGAATTCGAAACCAACTTATCAGATTGATCCCTTACCCGATTTTCGTTTCGAGTCCGAAGCAAATAATGAAGAGAATCTCTATACTTTTTTGATTACTTGGCAGATTTTGATTTTATATTAAACGGCGCGTAGTTCTATGTTGATAAGCAATAAAAAAGAAATTGTCTAATACGTATACTTAGTTTCAATATTAATTGAAATTGCCTTGCTGTGTCAGAAGAAGGACGGCTATACTGATTTGGTATACTCTAAAGACACCCTTGGTACAATATTGCCGATCCCACAAAGATTTTCAGTAAATTTCCATTTACGGATCTCATCTTTTACGGAATCGATTTACATTTGCCTGTACAAGAATATGTGGAGCTGAGCATGTCTGGAAGCACAGGAGAACGTTCTTTTGCGGATATTATTACCAGTATTCGGTACTGGGTGATTCATAGCATTACTATACCTTCCCTATTTATTGCGGGTTGGTTA